TTGGGAGTTCCTATCGTAATGCATGACTACTTAACAGGTGGATTCACTGCAAATACTAGCTTGGCCCATTATTGCCGAGATAATGGTCTACTTCTTCACATCCACCGTGCAATGCACGCCGTTATTGATAGACAGAAAAATCATGGTATGCACTTCCGTGTACTAGCTAAAGCGTTACGTCTGTCTGGTGGAGATCATATTCATGCCGGTACCGTAGTAGGTAAGCTTGAAGGGGAAAGAGAAATCACCTTAGGCTTTGTGGATTTACTACGTGATGATTTTACTGAAAAAGACAGAAGTCGCGGTATTTATTTCACTCAATCGTGGGTTTCTACACCAGGTGTTTTGCCCGTTGCTTCGGGAGGTATTCACGTTTGGCATATGCCCGCTCTAACCGAGATCTTTGGAGATGATTCCGTACTACAGTTTGGTGGAGGAACCCTAGGACACCCTTGGGGTAATGCGCCAGGTGCTGTAGCGAATCGAGTAGCCCTAGAAGCATGTGTACAAGCTCGTAATGAAGGACGTGATCTTGCTCGCGAGGGTAATACTATTATTCGCGAGGCTGCCAAATGGAGTCCTGAGCTAGCTGCTGCTTGTGAAGTATGGAAGGAAATTAAATTTGAATTCCAAGCAATGGATACAATCTAAACTAAGTAATCACCGTTCGTCTCCTTAATTTAATTGTAAATAAAAAAACTCGGCCCAATCTTTTATTAAAAGGATTGAGCCGAATAAAACTATTCCATTTATATGTTTATTATATCGCTCTCTATTTATAGAGACGCATTTAGATATATAAGCAAGATCTTAAAAAAAATTAATAATAAACAACCCAAACTTTTTATTATTGTGTTGGATCCCCAATTAATCCTACGGATCCCTAGTATTAGCAGAATTGGCATATTCTTATATATATTTCGTCGATTCGGACCATGACGGTAGATATCACGTCAAGTATAAGAACTCCTTCTATCCATCTTGTATATTGTCCTTTTCGTTCCATATTGGAATAGAATTATTCATTTCGTATATTAGATTTCTATGAAAAAATTTTCGTCATTTCAAAAAACTAAAGGAGACACTACACTCTATTTATAGTTCCTTATTTTTTTCTTTTGATGATGATGTAAATTTGACACAGCGCGGGAAACTCTGACCTTTTATAAAGCTCTATCATATTCAATGAATGGACTGAGACCATGGATTTTTACAAAATGGAAAACAATATAATACTCACTCATTATTTAGTTAATAATCCGAATGATTTAATTTATATCCTTTATTATGATTCTGATAGAAATGAAATTTATTTTCATCAAATGACTATTCATCTATTTTAGTTTCATGCGAATAGGGGGCAAGAAAGCTCTATGAAAAAATGGCGGTTCAATTCAATGTTGTCTAAAAAAGAGTTAAAACACGGGTGTGGATTAAGTAAATCAACGGACAGTCTGAGTCCTATTGAAAATACCAGGAAAAGAGAAGATTCGAGTGTAAATGATAGAAAGAAAAAGAGTCAGAGTTGGAGAAATAGTTACCCGTTTAGTTACAGTAATGTTGATCAGTTATTTCGGGTCACGGACATTCGAAATTTGAACTCTGATGATACTTTTTTAGTTATAGATAGTAAGGGGGACAGTTATTCCATATATTTTGATATTGAAAATAACATTTTTGAGATTGACAATGACCATGCTTTTTATACTTTTTGGGATTCAGATTTTCTGAACTCAAGATCTAAGAGTGACGATACCTATAATAATCATTACACGTATGATACTAAATATAATTGGAATAATCACATTAATAATTCCATTGACAATTATCTTTATTCTCAAATCCGTGTTGGGAGTTCCATTCTAAGCGGTAGTGATAATTACATTGATAATTCCATTTTGAGTTACATTTTAAATGAAGGTAGAAATCTAAGAACTATCACAAATGATAGGAATTTAACTAAAAGAGAAAATCTTGATGTAACTCAAAAAAAGAGGGATTTGTGGGTTCAATGCGACAATTGTTATTTCTTAAATTTTAAAAAATTGTTCACAAATCTCCACCTTAATATTTGTGAACAATGTGGATATCATTTGAAAATGAGTAGTTCAGATAGAATTGAACTTCTGATTGATCCGGGGACTTGGAATCCTATGGATGAAGATATGGTTTCTGTAGATCCCCTCGAATTTCATTCGGAGGAGGAACCTTATAAGGATCGTATTAATTCTTATCAAAGACAGACAGGGTTAACTGAAGCTGTTCAAACAGGTATAGGTCAACTATACGGTATTCCCGTAGCAATTGGGGTTATGGATTTTGAGTTTATGGGAGGTAGTATGGGATCGGTAGTCGGGGAAAAAATAACCCGGTTGATTGAATATGCTAGTAATAAATTACTGCCCCTTATTATAGTATGTGCGTCTGGAGGAGCACGCATGCAAGAAGGAAGCTTGAGCTTAATGCAAATGGCTAAAATAGCATCTGTTTTATATGATTATCAATCAAATAAAAGGTTATTCTATGTATCAATTCTTACATCTCCTACGACAGGTGGGGTAACAGCCAGTTTTGGGATGTTGGGGGATATAATTATTGCCGAACCCAACGCCTACATTGCATTTGCGGGTAAAAGAGTAATTGAACAAACATTGAATAAGACAGTACCTGAGGGTTCACAAGCAGCCGAATATTTATTCCATAAGGGTTTATTTGATCCAATCGTACCACGCAATCTTTTAAAAGGCGTTCTAAGTGAGTTATTTCAGCTGCACGCCTTTTTTCCTGTAAAAAAAAAGAAATAAAGTCGAGAATTAAAGTCAATTCTTTGCTTTGTCCAAAAGTTTTTTATTAGAATAAAAAAAATGCGATTTTTAGATTAATATAGCTATATGTAGAAAGCTTCTTTTTTTTACTTCTACATTCTTTGCACTTTTTATATACTATATTCACTTCTAAAGAATAGATATAAGAATTAATTAATTAGAATTCTAATTAATTAATTAATATAATAACATAATAACAACAAAAATATAACAAACAGGTACAATTATAGTAGATCGAGGTACCCATTCTATGACAACTATTAACTTTCCCTCTATTCTTGTGCCTTTAGTAGGCCTAGTATTTCCGGCAATTGCAATGTCTTCTTTATTTCTTCATGTTCAAAAAAACAAGATTGTTTAAGCCCTGTGGCCAAAATCTATGTTTTAAAAACTTAGGCTTGAATCCTAACACATATATCTATTTAGCAGAATCATATCATATACTACGTGATTTTTTACGAGCATAACAGAAAGAGCCCTTATACATGTAGAAACATAGTATATAGGGGTAGAGTTTTTCTAACTAATTGGGTGAATTACTGGTAAACTAAAAAAAAAAGATAAAAAAAGGTAAAGTTTCACATCAGATTATAATACTAGTTGATGAGAGTTACATCGAAAACACAAAAAAGTAAGGAAAGTACATTTACTTTGGTGTCTTCTTTATAATTTTAATTAAATGGAATCAGATCTATTATGAATTGTCGATCAGAACGTATATGGATAGAACTTATAACAGGATCTCGAAAAATAAGTAATTTAGGCTGGGCCATTATCCTTTTTATAGGTTCATTAGGATTCGTATTGGTTGGAATTTCTAGTTATCTCGGTAGGAATTTTATATCCTTATTTCCCCCCCAGCAAATTCTTTTTTTTCCACAAGGGATCGTGATGTCTTTCTATGGAATCGCCGGCCTCTTTATTAGCTCCTATTTGTGGTGTACAATTTCGTTGAATGTAGGTAGTGGTTATGATTTTTTCGATAAAAAAGAAGGAATAGTATGTATTTTTCGTTGGGGATTTCCTGGAAAAAACCGTCGCATCTGTCTCCGATTTCTTATAAAAGATATTCAGTCTATTAGAATAGAATTTAAAGAGGGCATTTATACTCGTCGTGTCCTTTATCTGGAAATAAGAGGCCAGGGGGCCATTCCTTTGACCCGTACGGATGAAAATTTGACTCCACGAGAAATTGAACAAAAAGCTGCTGAATTGGCCTATTTCTTGCGTGTACCAATTGAAGTATTTTGAAATGATAAATACTTTCTTTCTTAACTCGGAGTAAAATAAAAAATCTACAATACTCTTTTTAAAACTTAAAAAAAAGAGACTAAATGCATGGATTAGCTACTTGTAATAGACTTCATGTTTGATAGAACTACTAGATCTAGATAGAGTCGACGAATGCGACGAGTTCATAAACAAATTAGAGATGAAAAATTTGGAAAAAAAGAAAAAATTTATTACTTTTCTATATCTTGTATCTATAGTCTTTTTACCTTGTTGGATCGCGCTATCATGTCAAAAAAGTCTGGAATCCTGGGTTACTAATTGGTGGAATACTAAGAAATTGGAAACTTTTTTGAATGATATTCAAGAAAAGAGTTTTCTAGAAAAATTCATGGAATTAGAAGAGCTGCGCTTGTTGGACGAAATGGTAAAGGAATACCCGGAAACGCATCTACAAAAACCTCGTATCGGAATCCACAACGAAACGATTCAATTTATCAAGATGTATAATGAGGATTGTATCCGTATGATTTTCCAATTCTCGACAAATATAATATGTTTCTTTATTCTAAGCAGTTTTTCTATTCTGGCGAATAAAGAACTTATTCTTATTAATTCTTGGGTTCAGGAATTCCTATATAACTTAAGTGACACAATAAAAGCTTTTTCTATTCTGTTATTAACGGATTTATGTATTGGATTTCATTCGCCCCACGGTTGGGAACTAATGATTGGCTCTATCTACAAAGATTTTGGATTTGCTCATAATGATCAAATTATATCGGGTCTTGTTTCCACTTTTCCAGTCATTCTTGATACAATTTTTAAATATTTGATTTTCCACTATTTAAATCGTGTATCCCCATCACTTGTAGTGATTTATCATTCACTGAATGACTAAAAAGAAAAAATATAATAAGGATATAAATAAAATTCTAATTTTAA